AGGCGGAAGTAACCACCCGACCCCCTACATCTGTAACAGTAACAATGGTATTGCTGAAACTTGCTTGAACGTGAATAATTCCTTTGGGTATTTTCCGTGCACTCTTACGCGAACGAATGCGTCTATTCCTACTATTCCTAAATGAACTATATCTTCGTATCGTTTTTGCCATATTTGATCATTTTATAAATAAAAGTTAGAGAGATATGGATATATCCATTTGATGTTAACATATCTTTTTTTTGTTTTTATCATTATTCTATTTTTTTCATTTCGCTTTTACTTTATAAAATTCTTTTTTTTAGATTAGAAAGGTTATCGTTGTCTTTGTTTATGTTTTGGATTGTCACAAATGACTCTAATTCGCCCTTTCCTACGGATCATCCGACACTTTGTACAAATTTTACGAACGGAGGCCCTTATTTTCATATTGTTGATTCCTTAACCTTGAATCTCTTTTTTGGAAGAAAATAAGTTTCTTTGGAGTCGCGAATGGAATCCTCACGAGTCTTCAAGTGCAAAACCCACCTTACTTACTCATACTCCTCATACTCATTCGAATCTGAATTGGAAAGTGATTGAGTCACTAGTCCTTGATGGATTTTTTTGGGATCTTTATTGTTTCCCATTCTTACCTCCTTCTCCTTATATAAGGAATATACTCTAGCTTCCTTTGGTTGGGTGTAGTGGCATAAAGATTACGATTACCATATATATAACAAGATTTCTCCACCCATTCTTTTTAGTCGAGCCTCTCGGTCTGTCATTATACCTTTAGAAGTAGAAAGAATTGCAATCCCCATTCCGCCCAAAATCCTAGGAATTTTTTGATAGTTAGAATAGATTCGTAGACCGGGTCGACTGACCCGTTTTAAATTGAAAAGAGTTCTAGACGGACCCTTCCTATTTCTTCTATGGCGTAGGGTTAAAACCAAAAAGGATTTTTTGCTTTCCCGATGTTCCCTCGCATTTTTGATAAAACCCTCTCGTAAGAGTATTGTTACAATGTTTTGGGCGATGTTAGTAAATGTTATTCGAACCGTCTCTTTTTTATCCATATCGGCATTTCGTATAGAGGTGACTATTTCAGAAAGAGTGTCCTTACCCATGATAAACTAAATGTTGCCTTCAAATTTGGATATAATAAACATGTTCCTTTCTTTTGATTTTTGAATTCTTAAAGGTATCTACCTGAGACACAATCTACCATACTGAACTGATAAATGGATTTCATTCAAATACTAGATCACAGTTTCCTTTGAAAAGACTTCTTATAATACTTCAGTCGCTAATGAAACTATTTTGGCGAAATTTTTATTCAATTCTAGGGGGATCGCACCAAAAATGCGAGTTCCTACTGGATTTCTGTCTTTATTAATGACAACTCCAGCGTTGTCATCATATCTTATTCTCATACCATCATCACATTTGAGTTCTTTACAAGTACGTACAATTACAGCTTTGATCACTTCTGCTCGTTTTAGAGCCGAAGTTGGCTTTGCTTCCTTAATCACAGCAACAATAACGTCGCCAATATGAGCATATCGTTGATTGCTAGCTCCTACGATTCGAATACACATCAATTTCCGGGCACCGCTGTTGTCCGCTACATTCAAAAGGGTCTGAGATTGAATCATATCGTTTTTTTGTTTTTTTGTTTTTTTGTTTAGCCTGCTCTTTCGACGCAAAGCACGAAGTCAAAAAAAAGAAATCTTTTTTGTCCAAAAAACCTGCAATTCTTTTTTTTATCCCCAAGGCTTACTTACTTATTTTGGTTCTACATTCCTATTTCGAAATAATGAATTGAGTCCGTATAGGCATTTTTGATGCAGCTATTTCAATAGCCTTTCTAGCTATATTTTCCGCTACTCCGCCCATTTCATAAAGTATTCTACCCGGTTTAACGACAGCTACCCAATATTCGGGAGATCCTTTACCCGAACCCATACGCGTTTGTGTAGGTTTTACTGTAACGGGTTTGTCTGGAAAAATACGCACCCATATTTTTCCACCGCGGCGTACATTTCGTGTCATTGCTCGCCGCCCTGCTTCTATTTGTCGAGAGGTGACCCAAGCGGGTTCAAGTGCTTGAAGAGCATATTTACCGAAAGAAATACGACTGCCTCCAGAAGATCTTCCTTTCATTCTTCCTCGATGTTCTTTACGGAATTTGGTTTTTTTTGGACTCAACATAGCAATTAGATCCTTTTTCGAATTCTTATTCAACCCTCTAGAATTGTTCCTTTTTTTGGTTGAACAAAAAAAGAAAGAACGAAAGAATTTTTCATTTTTTGTTCTAGCATAGTAGGATTTCCCGTCTCAAAAGATCCAAACTTTTATGCCCAATACCCCATGGATAGTTAGAACTTGAGTGGAACCAAAATCTATTTTAGCGGTAACGGTTTGGAGAGGGACTCGACCCTTTCTAAGCCATTCGACGCGTGCCATTTCTTGTGCTTTTCCGCCAATACATCCGGCAATTTGTACTTGAATTCCCTTTTTAGATGCTTTTTCGACTAATTCAACAGCCTTTTTCATTACTTTGCGAAATGAAACTCTCTTCTTTAATTGGTCGGCTATAAATTCTCCAAGAATAGTAGGGTCTCCGTAAGGGTTTTTCATTTTTCTAACAGCAAGATTCAGTTTTCGGTTTTGAATGAAGTGAATGGCTTTTTTTAAACTTACCTGTAATTCTTTGATTTTGGTTGTGGGCGGTTCATCCTCTGTTAATAACTGTGAGAATCCCATATAGATTATGACTTTAACCACATCGATTGATTTGTCAATCTGTATTCGTGAAATTACATCCGTAACGGAGGAGATTCTCTCCTTTTCTATATAACTCTTAATGTGTTCTCGTATTTTGTGATCTTCTTGTAGGCCTTCAGAATAATCTTTTCGTTCTTCAAACCAAATAGAGTGATGGGTTTGGGTTGTACCAAGTCGGAAACCTAATGGATTGATTTTTTGTCCCATAATACCTCCCTACTATCCATATCATTACACGGCATACTCAGTATCTTTCTTTTCATTTCTCTTTTCGCCTTATTATTTCAATTCCGTTTTCTTATTTCTGTTTCGTTTGATTTCTCTAAGAGGGCCCATGGTTTTCTGATATATTCTTCATATTTTTCGTTTAATGATATATCCCTCAATACGATAGTGATATGACAAGTGGATCTTTTTATCGGATAACTCTGTCCCTTAGCTCGAGGTTTTAATTTTTTCGCAGTAGGCCCCTCATTGACTTCGGCTTTACTAATGATTAAACTTGTTTCGTCGAAATTCATATTGTGAATACCGTTTGCTGCTGCGGAATAAATTAATTTGAAAATTGGATAACATGCTCGATAAGGCATGAGTTCTAGTATCATCAGTGTTTCTTCGTAGGAACGTCCACGAATCTGATCAATCACTCTTCTCGCTTTGTGAGTAGACATAGGAATATGTTTACCTAAAGCCGATACTTCTGTATATCGATTCTTCTTTTTTTTTTTTATCATGGCGTACCTCCCCCTCTCACTAATGACCGATAATTATCTATATTCATTTTATTAACGAAGAGATTTCGTATCCCTTTTGCTTTGAACAGAATTCATTTTATTAACGACGAGATTTCGTATCACTTTTGCTTTTAACAGATTTCGTATCCTTTTTGCTTTTCGAGTTTGGTTTATTAAAAATTCTAGTGGGTACAAAATCTCCCAATTTATAATTGACCATATATTTCGTTATAGGAATAGGCACATGTTCCCTCCCGTTATGGATAAAAAGAGTGTATCCGATCATTGCGGGTATAATGGTAGATGCACGCGACCAAGTTTTTAGGAAATCTTTCTGGGCCTTGGCATTCAGTTTCTCGATTTTATTTAATAAATGATTCGCTACAAAAGGGTTTCTTTTTACTGAAGGGAACGGCTTTTTTTGTTTTTTTTTAAATGAACGGAACACAGTAAATTCCTCCTTATTGAATTCTTATTTTATTCTTTTTTAAAGACGATGAAATTCTCTTTTTTCTCCTATTTACTACGGCGACGAAGAATCAAATTATCATTATATTTTTTCCTTTTTCTAGTTCTTATTCCGAGTGCAGGACGGCCCCATGGGGTTGCGGGTTTTTTTCTACCAATTGGGGCTTTCCCTTCACCACCCCCATGGGGGTGGTCTACAGGGTTCATAGCTACTCCTCTTACTACAGGACGCTTCCCTAGCCAACGTTTAGATCCGGCTCTACCCAAACTTTTCCGGTTCACTCCAACATTCCCCACTTGTCCGACTGTTGCTGAGCAGTTTTGGGATATCAAACGTACCTCTCCAGAAGGTAATTTGACTGCGGCCGATTTCCCCTCTTTTGAAATCAGTTTCGCTACAGCACCCGCTGCTCTAGCTAATTGTCCACCCTTTCCAAGTGTGATTTCTATGTTATGTATGGCCGTGCCTAAGGGTATATTGGTTGAAGTAGATTCTTCTTTTTGATCAAGCAAAACCCCTTCCCAAACTGTACAAGCTTCTTCCAAAGCATACGGCTTTCTGGATGTAGATGATATCTATACAGATGGATCTTATATATATCGTCCAATTCTTCTAAATATCCTTACCACATGAGTGGATATATAAGAAGCAAAATCTGCCGAATCACTCATGCTATGATCTTCTACATCCTAGGTCTTCCCGTTCCGTCATCTGGCTTATGTTCGTCATGTAGCATTCAGACCGAATGACTCTATGAAATTACGTCGATACTTCCACATATTACGGGTAACGTAGGAGACATCTCTATTTTTCCCCGGGGGAATCCTTAGAATTACCACTGCTTAGCTTTCAATTCGCCTCTGACCATCAAATGAAATGTGAATAACCCGTCCTCCTCTCTTTGAAAGAGGGGGCGCTTCCGCTTCTGTCGGTGCTTGAAACACTTTTGTCTTCTCCATATTACTATATCTGTAGAGTCAATAATTTTATATAATGAACTACTGAACTCAATCACTTGCTGCCGTTAC